ATAAGAATTGGAAAAAAAATATCGGATTTTTAATGTATTTCATCAATCTAAGTGGAATAAACAAACTGGATTCCTTGTTGGTTAGTCAAATTCCAACGAAAACCACATAATTGAAAGAAATGAAATGTCCGAATTTGAGATTTATATGATCAATAAACTAAGGTTTTGTTGTTATTGACCATGGAATTCGACAGAAGCAATGAGAAATAGATACGAATAAAGCAGGATTAAGGGGGGAAATAAAAAAATAGTAGAGAAAAGTTATACAAAGTTATATACAAATCACTACCCCCCCTTGGTATTTCTTTAATTGAATTTCGTTTGATTAGGTCGAAGTTCCTTAAAAACTTCTGCCTTCTTTAAAATATCCTGAACAGTTCCTGTAGGTTGAGCACCCTTTTCAAGGAAATATAGAATAGCAGGAACATTTAAATAAGTTTGATTCTTCAGTGGATCATAAAAACCCACTTTTCGAAGATCTTTTCCTTCTCTTCGGGATCGAACATCAATTGCAACGATTCGATAGACGGCTCATTGGGATAGATGTAGATGAACAATACCCCCCCTAGAAACGTATAGGAAGTTTTCTCCTCGTACGGCTCGAGAAAAAATGATTTGATTCGAAGTTTTGTCTATGTATGGAATTCTAATAAATGACAAATGAGCCTATAAAATCAATTAGACTATGATTTAAGTCTTTTTTTTTCTTCTTCCTTCCTGAAAATGAAAAAGAAACCATTCGTACTCATAACTCAAGTTGGATAACTCTCAAATAGCTTATAAGGAAAAAATATTTAATAAATTTCATTTATTGAGTGGTCTTTACCCCCTTTTGTTTGTCTCGTTTAAAATTCTATTTTGATTCTTCAGTCTGATCCAGTTATTGAGACTATCGAGACAATTATAAAGGGTGTTTCCTTGTTCTGGGATCCTTTATCTTTGTTTTAAATCATTGGGTTTAGACATTACTTCGGTGCTTCTTAATCCTTTCAAAATGGCAGCAACATACCCTTTTTTGTGATTTCTCTTTCTATCAAAGAATCCTACGGACAGTTGATTCCCGCGTGATACACTTTGGATCGAAAACGTTTGATCAATTCCAACAGGTTTTGCTTTTGAATTGGAAACTTGCTCAAATTGGATCCTTTCCATTTCTATCTCGAAGATATATTTACGAAGTTGTTCCAATTTATTGATTGGCATTAACCCTAGATCCTTGCCCCCGAGAAATGAATTAATCCTTTCCACTCGAGCTCCATCGTGGACTATTTACAACCCAACAAAAAGCAAAAAACGAAGGGTTCGAGTGGAACAGAACAAACGATGTCGAGCCAAGAGCACCTTCATTCCTATATAAATATAAAATAGCGGATGTAAAAATCCACAACGGATCTGTCCTTCAAGTCGCACGTTGCTTTCTACCACATCGTTTCAAACGAAGTTTTACCATAACATTCCTCTAATTTGGAACCGGTATGGAATTGATTCAATCATGGAATCATGAATAGTCATTGGTTCAGTTGTACATAGACATCGCGTAATCTATACTTTTTCTTCTATATATGATATGTGTAAAGATTTTTCTGAAGAAGTCTTAGCAAGACACCATCTTTAACATATATATATAAAGAAATAGAAATAGATAAACGAATAAATAAGTTCTTTTTGAGTCTGCTACTTCAAGTGACTCAATAGGATAGATTGACCTATTTCCTACTTTTTGAGTACCAAAGATTCAACTTACAAGGAATCATTCAAAATTTTTATTAAAACTATTTCGAATGGAAAAAGGTTCCTATTTAGACATCATTAAAAGATAAGTCTTTTTTTTTTAATTGACCCATCACTGATTTCAAATAGATAAATAGATCACAGAAAAGAAGAAAGAAATCCCATTTTTTTTCATGAGATGGATAAAAAAACTGGTGTAAGGTAAGATTTGAATCTTTATTCTTTTCATCTGATTGCGAAAATCCAAATCGAAAAAATCGAGAGGGGTTTTCGTATCTATCAGATAGACTGAACAATTGTCACTGTTATAGATATTCTATAATACTTAATTTAACTAATTTTAGTTTAAAAAATTTAAGGGATCCCAAACCTTTTTCACAAAAACCGAAAGACTATTGTCATTGAAATAGAACGATACATATAAGCTAAACATTTCCTCATTTTATATGCATTTTGTTTAACATGGGGTTGAGTCATATTTCAATAATCGAATCTTGTCATAAAGTGAATAAAAGGGATAGGATAAATCACCCCTGCCTCAATCCAATCGTTACATAGATTTACAATTCTTCATTATAGCCAAACAAAAAAAATACCTAAATAAAATAAAAAAACGAGATTCAAAGAAAATACATCGATTCCATAACATATAAACATATATAAATATGTTATTTGATCATTTGTTAATGAGATTTGGACAGATACAGATATTTAAATTAATACTGATTATCTCCTATCCACTCCCCTATTCTTTCTATGGGAATGATAGAGAAAAAAAAAAAAGGAATCCTGATCCGGTATGGGAAATGACTTGTCTAGTTACAAAGACAAACAATAAGTCCAAATTGAGTCAAGCTTTAGTCTAACCCACTAAGAGACTTAGTCCTATTGATTGAATTTAATTAGTATCAAGAACTCGCTCTTGTTTCGAATTCAGAGATCTCGAGAAAAATCTAATTACTAATTAGACTCCCTCATTTACGGGATAAATAATAAGAGATAGGGAATATAGATTCTTTTGCATCTCGATTCAAAATACATCCATCGTTGAAAATTCAAATAGATATGGGATGGAAAGTTTTTCCAAGTAACTAACTTCCCTAAATATCAAAGGGAATGAACATATGATGAAAAGCCCACCCAACTTTTTTGAATTCAAACTCTTTTGTTTTGATCCATGTTCTCATCGTACCTGATAAAAAATAGATTCAGGTCCAGATGCGTGTCATTTGAACTCGATTCAGTTCAGTTTGTGAAAAAAGATATGATTCATATAGGATATAAAAGAATCACATTCCATCTAAAATTAGACTTTAAACAGAAAGTTGTTCAAGAAAACAATCTTTATTCTAAAATTATAAAAAAATGGATATGGCTCTGGGACGGAAGGATTCGAACCTCCGAATAGCGGGACCAAAACCCGTTGCCTTACCACTTGGCCACGCCCCATTATCAATTTCTAATCTACACTAAGAAACAATAATATTGTTATTGGTTGTTTGTCAACTCCAGTCCAAATATCTATAGAATAGATTATTACTAAGATTTTAATCCATATAGATATAGAATTCAACTTAATTTATTGATCATTACATATAATTCAATTAAGATATTGTATGAAAGTATGATTTCTTCTATTCTCCTTTGAGAATTGGAGGATTTTTGATTGGGTGGGTTCAAAGAAAAAGAAGGATTTTTTGTATACCTTACTTCCTTTCTTCCTTTTTCCTTATATCAATAACTCAATCAAAATGCAATTATCTCCAAGAACAAAATGTCTGTTATGCTTAATATCTTTAGTTTGATCTGTATTTGTCTTAATTCTGCCCTTTATTCGAGTAGTTTTTTCTTCGGCAAATTGCCCGAAGCCTATGCTTTTTTGAATCCAATCGTAGATGTTATGCCAGTCATACCTGTGTTTTTTTTTCTCTTAGCCTTTGTTTGGCAAGCTGCTGTAAGTTTTCGATGAGATCCTTAATAATATCCTAGAAGATTCATGATTTCTTCGAGAAAAAATTCTCTAACAATTGATAAAATCAGATAAGTTTTAGAGTCTGAACCCTCGATTCACACATTGAAATTCTTGGATAGTCGCCATAAATCCGGCTTACCCCATTTCCTCCTTTTTTTGACCCTTTTCCAGTGAAAGACCCTAACCCTATTATATTAATTATATTAATTATATTAGGGTCTCCCACAATATCGAATTTGGATATGAAAGAAATTTTTGTTAATGAAAAACTCTTATTCCAAATAAATTTCTGACAATTCATTTCTATTTCTAGAAAAACCTCATTTCTTGGTGTCAAAATAGGATATGTGGTAGAAAAATGGAAGATCTATTCTCTTTTTTTTTTTCCAAAAAAAATCATCTTGGAGATTGTGTAATGCTTACTCTGAAACTCTTCGTTTATACCGTAGTGATATTTTTTGTTTCTCTCTTCATCTTTGGATTCCTATCTAATGATCCAGGACGTAATCCTGGACGTGAAGAATAAAATCAAAAGGGTTTTTCCTTGGTTAATTTTCAAATTTTCTTAGGATTTTATCTATTCCACACGTTTAACTAAGATTTCAAAAATTTGAAAAATAAATAAATAAATCAAGTCATCAACGGAACCGGAAAGAGAGGGATTCGAACCCTCGGTACGAATAACTCGTACAACGGATTAGCAATCCGACGCTTTAGTCCACTCAGCCATCTCTCCCAATTGAAAAAGAGAATTACTACATTACACATAATGTAAGGAGTCTTTCTTTCTCTATTCTATAGAGATATACAAATCAGGAATTTCTTTTAGATTAGATAAAGGAAGGGCTCGAACGAGCCTATAAATAAAAATAAAGAAAAAAAAGAAGACATCTTTGTGTTGATTTTGTTCGAAAGTCCCTTCTTATTCTGATGGCCTGGCCTGGTCAGTACCTAGCCGGGCCCCTTTTTTTGTTCCAACGAATTATAGATAAATAATGATTTATTTGATTTTAAAACAAAAATGCTTGTTATTTATTATATTCAATTGAATATAAAATATTCAAGCAACAACAAAAAGAAGAAAGACTATTTACATTCTTTTTTTTTCTATTTGAATTTTAGTTTCATTTTCGGAACTAAAAAAGAAACTATCGATTTTTCCACAATGCATTTTTCTGTTATGATTTTAGTGTTTTTTGTGATCCGTAGCTATCAAAACTTCTTCAGCAAAAGATAAAACTTTAGTTATTTAATTTAAATAAAATGAACCCTCCTTTCAGAATCTCATTAAACTGTA